ATAAATCTAAGTGGAATAAGCAAAGTGGATTCCTTGTTGGTTAGTCGAGTTCCAATGAAAACCACACAATTGGAGGAAATGTCCGAATTTGCTATTTAGAAAATCAATAAACTAAGGTTTTGTCGTTCTAGATATCGGATTCAACGGAAACAATTACAGCAGTAGGGGGGGAAATCAAAAAACAAGTCGAGCAAAATTATACAAAGTTATATACAAGTTGCTACCCCCCCTTAGTCTTTCTTTAATTGAATTTCGTTTGATTAGACGGAAGTTACTTAAAAACTTCCGCTTTCTTTAAAAGATTCTGAACAGTTCCTGTGGGTTGAGCACCTTTTTCAAGGAAATATAGAATAAGAGGAACGTTTAAATAAGTTTGATTCTTCATTGGATCATAAAACCCCACTTTTCTAAGATCTTTTCCTTCTCTTCGGGATCGAACATCAATTGCAACGATTCGATAGACGGCTCATTGGGATAGATGTAGATGACCAACACCCCCCCTAGAACCGTATAGGAAGTTTTCTCCTCGTACGGCTCGAGAAAAATGATTTGCTTCGAAGTTTTGTCTATGTATGCAATTCTAATAAATTAAATGACAAATGGGCCTAGAAAATCAATTAGACTCTGATTTCAATCTTTTTTCCTTCCTGAAAATGAAAAAGAAACCATTCGTACTCATAACTCAAGTTGGATAACTCTCAAATAGCTCAAAGGAAAAATCTTTAGTCACTTTCATTTATTGAGTGGTCTTTAACCCCTTTTGTTTTGTTTGTCTTTTGTCTCGTTTCAAATTCTATTTGGATTCTTTAGTCTGATCCAATTAGTGAGACTATCGAGACAATTAAAAAGGTCTTTCCTTGTTCTTAGATCCTTTATCCTTATTTTAAATCATTGGGTTTAGACATTACTTCGGTGCTTCTTAATCCTTTCAAAGTGGCAGCAACATACCCCTTTTTTGATTTCTTTCTATCAAAGAATCCTACGGACAGTTGATTCACGTGTGATACACTTTGAATCGAAAAAGTTTACTAAATTCTAACAAGTCTTGCTTTTGAATTGGAAACTTGCTCGAATTGGATCCTTTCGATTTCTATATATGGAAGATACGTTTACGAAGTTGTTCCGATTAATTGGCATTAACCCTAGATCCTTGCCCCCGAGAAATGAATTAATCCTTTCTACTCGAGCTTCATCGTGGACTATTTACAACCCAACAAAAAATCGAGTGTAACAGAACAAACAATGTCGAGCCAAGAGCACTCTCATCCTTAGATAAATCGAAAATGGTGGATGGAAAAATCCACAACGGATCGTGTCCTTCAAGTCGCACGTTGCTTTCTACCACATCGTTTCAAACGAAGTTTTAACATAATATTCCTCTAATTTGGAACCGGTATGGAATTGATTCAATTATGGAATCATGAATAGTCATTGGTTTAGTTGTACATAGACATCGTAATCTAGGCTTTTTCTTCTATATATGATAATATGATATGAAACGATTTTTCTGAAAAAGTCTTAGCAAGACAGCATCTTTCACATACATAAATAATATATAGATAATAGCAAGAAATCGAAATATATAAACGAATAACTTTTTTAATCTGCATCTTCAAGTGACTCAACAGGATAGATTAAACGATTTCCTACTTTTTGAGTACCAAATAAAGATTCCACTTACAAGCAATCATTAAAAATATTTAATAAAAATAGTTCTAATTGAAATGGAAAAAGTTTCCTATTTAGACATCATTATTTAATTTGAAGAAAATTGGACAATAAGCATGACGTTTGATCTTCATAGGAAGATAAGTCTTTCTTTTTGAATTGACTCATCACTTTTAAATAGATAAAAGAAAAGAAAAACGAAATCCAATTTTTTTTCATGAGATGGATAAAAAAATGATCTAAGTTAAGATTTGAATCTTTATTCTTTTCGTCTGATTACGAAAATCAAAAAAATAAGGAGGGTTTTTCGTATCTATCAGATAGACTGAAGAGTTGTCACTGTTATAGATATTCTATAATATAGAATTTAACTAATTTAAGGTATCAAAAATCTTTTTCACAAAAACCGAAAAATTATTGTCATTGAAATAGAACGATACATACCATATAAGCGAAATATTTCCTCATTTTATATATTTTAGATGATATATATTTATAGATTTTGTTTAACATGGGATTAAATAATATTTCACAATAATCGACTCTTATCATAAAGTGAATAAAAGGGTGATAGGGGAAATCATCCCTGCCTCAATTGTTCTGTAGATTTCCAATTTTTAGTTAGAACCAAACACGAAATACCTAAATAAAATGAGATTCAAAGAAAATATATCGGCTCCATAACATATTTCTATATGATATGTAACTTGATCATTTGTTAATGAGATTCGAACAGACACAGATATTAAAATGAATACGGATTTACTCCTATCCACTGACCTACTTCTTTCTATAGTCATAATGGAGCATAAAAAAATGGATATGTACTGGGACGGAAGGATTCGAACCTCCGAATGGCGGGACCAAAACCCGTTGCCTTACCACTTGGCCACGCCCCATTTCAATTTCTAATCTACACTAAGAAACAATAATATTGGTATTGGTTGTTTGTCAACTCCAGTCCAAATATCTATATATCTATAGAATAGATTGGTACTAGGATTTTGATACATATAGATATAGAATTCAACTTAATTTATTGATCATTACATAGAATTCAATTAAGATATTGTATGAAAGTATGATTTCTTCTATTCTCCTTTGAGAATTGGAGGATTTTTGATTGGGTGGGTTCAAAGAAAAAGAAGGATTTTTTGTCTACCTTACTTACTTTCTTCCTTGTTCCTTATATCAAAAACTCAATCAAAATGCAATTATCTCCAAGAACAAAATGTCTGTTATGCTTAATATCGTTAGTTTGATCTGTATTAATTCTGCCCTTTATTCGAGTAGTTTTTTCTTCGGCAAATTGCCTGAAGCGTATGCTTTTTTGAATCCAATCGTAGATGTTATGCCAGTCATACCTGTGCTTTTTTTTCTCTTAGCTTTTGTTTGGCAAGCTGCTGTAAGTTTTCGATGAGATCCTTAATAATAATATCTTAGAAAATGCATGATTTCTTCGAGAAAAATTCTAACAATTGAGAAAATCAGATAAGTTTTAGAGTATGAATCCTAGATTAGCACACTGAAATTCTTGGATAGTCGCCATAAATCCGGCTTACCCCCATTTCCTCATTTTTGACCCCCTTTCCAGTGAAAGACCCTAACCCCATTAGGGTCTCCCACAATATCGAATTTGGATATGAAAGAAGTTTTTGATAATGAAAAACAAATGAATTTGTGACAATTCATGAAAAAAAACCTGATTTCGTGGTGTCAAAATAGGATATGTGGTAGAAAAATGGAAGATCTATTCTCTTTTTTTTTCCAAAAAATCATCTTGGAGATTGTGTAATGCTTACTCTGAAACTCTTCGTTTATACCGTAGTGATATTTTTTGTTTCTCTCTTTATCTTTGGATTCCTATCTAATGATCCGGGGCGTAATCCTGGACGTGAAGAATAAAATCCAAAGGGTTTTCCTTGGGAAATTTTCCAATTTTCTTAGGATTTTATCTATTCCACACGCTTAACTAAGATTTTCAAAATTGAAAAATAAAATAAAGCAAGTCATTAACGGAAACGGAAAGAGAGGGATTCGAACCCTCGGTACAAATAACTCGTACAACGGATTAGCAATCCGACGCTTTAGTCCACTCAGCCATCTCTCCCAATTGCAAAAGATAATTACTACATTACACATAATGTAAGGAGTCTTTCTCTCTCTTTTTTCTCTATTCTAAACTAAAAGAGGGGCTCGAGCCCGCCACTAATCGAACTAAAGAAAAATAAGGAAGACCTCCTTGTGTTGATTTTGTTCGAAAGGCCCTTGTTATTCTGATGGCCTGGCCTGGTCAGTACCTAGCCGGGCCTTTTTTTTTGTTCTAACGAATTATAGATAAATAATGATTTATCTGATATCTGATTTGAAAACACAAACATTTTTTTTTATTATATTATTATATTCAATTGAATATTTTATATTCAAGCAACAACAAAAAGAATAAAAACTGTTTCCATTTTTTTCTTGTTATATTTTATTTCATTTTCCGAACTAAAAAAGAAACTATAGATTCTGGACAATGCATTTTTCTGTTATGATTGTAGTGTTTTTTTCGATCCGTATCTATCTTCTTTCAGCAAAAAAGAAAACTTTAGTTATTTAATTTCAATTATTAGTTATTTAATTTCAATTAAATGAAGCCTCTTTTCCGAATCTCATTAAATTTTTATCTACCCACGAAAAAGTTCAACACTCCAAGTTTGATGATTCTTTGATGATCCTATCTTGATCATGCTCAATTATCTTGTTCGACAAAAGCTCCATTTGTATACAATAATCATATTGTAGCGGGTATAGTTTAGTGGTAAAAGTGTGATTCGTTCTATTAGCCCTTTAATAGTTAAAGGGTCTTTCGGTTTTATTCATATTCCGATCAAAAACTTTATTTCTTAAAAGGATTTAATCCTTTACCTCTCAATGATAAAGTCGAGAAAAAAATACACATTCTCGTGATTTGTATCCATGAGTCACTTATAAATTGAAAAGTTGGATTATGAAATTGCGAAACATAATTTTTGAATTGGATCAAGACTTCCAATTGAATAAGTATGAGTAAAGGATCCATGGCTGAAGATAAAAAGTCAATTTCCAATCGTAACTAAATCTTCCATTTTTTTTTGGTGTCTAAAGAAAGAAATTGAAGCAAAATAGCTATTCAACGATGTCTTTGGTTTACTAGAGACATCGCCATATTGTTTTAGCTCGGTGGAAACAAAATCCTTTTCCTTAGGATCCTCTCAAATAGAAATAGAGAACGAAGTAACTAGAAAGATTGTTAGAATCACCTTCTTCTAGAAGGATCATCTAGAAAGCAATTCATTTTGTTTGTA